CTTAATGTCTCGAGCTATACTATACTCATAGGGAGAGCTGCTCGGCGGTTCCTCACTCTAGCAGGCTATGACATGAAATGTGTAACTCCCAACGCAATTCAAAGTAAAGCCTTAGTTGATTTGCTTGCCCGTTTCCCGAGTGGAGAATATGAATATGCACCTCCATCAGAGCAGAACTCTCAGCTGCAGTATTGGAGGAAGCCAACAAATTTAATAAAACTTGCCTCCAATGTCAATTCTACCCATGTCCAGCAGAATGTGCCTTAGAGCATTATATTATGAAGACTGGAGAAAGCCCTATATTGTATTTCTTTTCTGGATCAAAAAATCCTCCCCTCTGAAACAAAAGATGTAGTTGGAATAAAGAAAAGGGCATTTCGCTTCTTTGCTAAGCAAGGAGAACTTTACAGGAAGGGCTATAATGGCCATCCTCTCCATCCGGATGTGCAGCAGGTTCTCGAGGAAGCCCACGCCCCAGGACATATTGGCGGCGCAAAGATATATGATCACCTGATGACCCTGGGGTACTATTGGCCAACTATGGAGATAGATTCAGCAACATTTGTTAAGAGGTGCAAGGTTTGTCAACTACATGGCAACCTCATACATGCTCCAGCCGTGGAACTCCCTACCCATTTCAAACTTGTGCCCTCGATTTCATCGGGAAAATAACCACTCCCTCGAGGGGAAAATGTTTCATTTTAGTAGCAACAGAGTTGTTCACCAAATGGGCAGAAGCAGTTTCACTACGCCGAGACAACTCTCCTTCAAGTTGAGCCAATGCACTTGTAGCTTTCTCGAGCGCTGCTGAAGTCTGGGCGTACTCCTCGAGATGATGGGTATCAAATCTTGCCTTGGCCACTGCACCCAGCCTGGCATGAACCCATCTCAGATCAAACCCAAAGCACCCCTCCATATCTCGAACGTCCTTCTGAATGTCTTCAAAGACATCAGCTGGTACCTCCCCCATTACATAAGCAAAAAGTTTGAAGATTCTTGGTAAAAGCATGTCTACCGCGTATCCTCGAAGTTATCTTCTCTGGGGTTGGCAAAAGTTTAAGGGTAAGCTGCCCAGATGGATTCCATAAGGATGGACGTGGTGCGTTGAACACTAAGGCCTCTCCACTCGACGTAATCAGGATTTATACTCAAACAAACCCAACTAAGCCCTGAGGACACCTTCTGCTCGGAGGGCACAATCCAGCATTTCTTACAAAGTCTTACAACGGATGTGAGCTTAACAACCCTCGTGCCATGCCCAAGCCCTTACCTTCGCCCTATACCGAAAGATATTAGTTCATTGATCAACTACCACTTGATCCCCTAGGTAAAGGAATTTCTCTAAGGTGCCAAAGAGTCCCCTCCTAATAAGTAGGGCTTTGCTGGTCTTGCAAGCATTCGTCTACGTTTGCTCGCAAAACTGCTAAGGTTAAGATAGCCAATCCCGTTTTGTTTCGGCAGAAACGAAGAAATTTCGAACAGTGTATTATAGTCGACGGGCCTCTAGCGACGATCGGACCCAGATAATCAATGTATTCATCGTGCCCCCCCTGGTTCGGTGAAAGAATTTAGATTTCCCGATGAGGTAGCCTGCTGGGACTTTGCTATAAAAGGGGTTAGCGGCTTAATGCATGGATTTGAGCTGTGAAAGGCCTTGTAAGTGCCTTGCTCATGCCTTCCCGCCTTACTATGTCAAAGAGCAAAAAATGCACTCAATGAAGGCCACGATCGATAGTAGGGGTTTCTCTCTCAATTAACAAGCCCAGGGATCACAGACGAGATCTAACCTAGTGGTTTCGCTTTAATTCATTAACTATACGAAGATCTTATTTCTTACCTACTAGATCGATTGAAAGAAGCCTTCGGGTTACAGTCAACTCATAAAAGACTCTCCTAAGGAGATATTCTTTCTATCCATAAACAGAAAGGGGGAGAGATTCCTGCTTGCCTACTTCGCGGATCGAAGGGAGAAGACCTATTAAAAAAAAAACAGACAAGAGAAGAGATCAAGATGACTACCAAATTCATACCAGAATCCTTGATTGTACTAGCTTAAAATCAAGACCACAATGAGAGACATTCGATCCCAGAATTTGCTCTATCCCACCTCCAATGAGATGTTTTAAGCATATGGGTTAGTGGCAGTTGAATGAAACTAGAAAGAGTGGCAGTTAGATCCTTGAAGGGAAAGGACTTGGCTTCATCTCCCACACCGGTTAGCAACCGAGATAAGAGTGAAACTAAAGCGGGAAGGAGATGAGGATCCGGATTCTATATTCCATTTTTTTCTTTTTAGTTTGAGTGAACACCCGGTAGCCAATCGATCAGGACTAGGAGCTGCACCAAGACGGATTAGTTCGCCTTCGGGTTCTTAAGAAGAAAAAGAAGATCCCGGAGTTCTCTTTCTAGGTTGAGGAGATTGCTTTGACTTTCTTGTTAAACCTACCCGAAAGAGAGTGAGTGGTGGATTCAGAGAAAAGCTATTCTTCTGAGCAGTTTCACAAGTGAATGGAATGATTCTTCCCCCGAGGGTGACTTCACTACCTGGATCCTCATCTCTTGAACTCGTTCTGGCAGCTAGTTTAATGGCACCGGCATCTCATCTAGTCTAGATCGATTCCCTAAGAGCTTCTTCTCTAGCAGGCGATTTGGCCCATTTGATCTTTCCTGGTAATAAGGAAAGGCCTTTCCCTATCACGACCGCCTTCCTTTATTCGGAATTCATTCGTCTCAAAAGAAAGAGCTAGCGAACCACACCAATTCCATTCCAATTATCTCTGACAGAGCAGGATAGCTGCCATCAACCCTTTAGAGCGAGGGCCCTCCGAGACCAATGCAGAAGGAATAAGAGCCTTTATGCCTTGAGCCTTGAGCGAAATCATTGACCTTGCGCCTGGTTTGATTAGGACATTGCCGCATTTCATCTCAAAGAGGATCTAACTCTTTCTTTCCGGCTTAGCCGAACTACTTGGCTCGGATCAATTCACTCTTTCTTTATCGCAAGCAAATAGCCAAAGAGCTGATGAAAGAGCACCGTCTTCTCTTATTCCTGAAAACATCTTCAGAGCAGTTATTACAAAAAGACTAGCATCTCTAACAGGAAAAGCAAGCAAAGACCTCCCCTTTGGTTTGGTGGCCTCCTTCCTTGATAAGAGTGAAAGCAGAATCAGAATCAGACTCTTGGACGTGGGATCTTGCCTAAAGAAATTTCCATTGAGCGGGGTAAGTCTAAAAAAGCATTTCACCGGCACTCGGCCCTTCCCCCCTTACTCCAAGAGCCGAAACAGCCTCTATTCCTTCAACAGCAGTTAGGCCTTTTTCTAATCCTACAGCCCTTCTCCCAAGAGTTTCAGAAAAGGCTACCGACTTGGCCTACTTTGACTACGCTATTCTTCTCATTTCGAAAGAAGAAGAAGTAGCCCCGCCGACGACAACAGATTCAATAGCTGGGGATCTTGCTAAGAATGAAACTCCTAACCTTAAATCATAGAACCGGGGATGATTTCCAAGAATCCGAAGTTGGAGCGGGGAAAAAAAATCCCCAGTGGGTAGGGAAGCTGCCCATCCGTTATAGTTGCTTCAGAAAGATAAATTGGAAGGTTGGGCGATCCCCTATCCTGTCCGGTCGTTGTGGCAAGCGAATCTATTGAGAGATATATTGAGCCGGTAAGCGGGATTTACTTGCCGAATAGTGATATGATGTCACGAAAAACGGCTGCTCATTTCGTATCTTGAAGAAAGTCAAGCAGGAATAGATGGCCTGCCCCTAGCTCTAACTAATATCTCTACTTTGATAGCACAGGAGTGCTTTCATTCCCTGCCACCCGCTTCTATAACTGGCTATTCCTTATCGGCATTTCAAGACAAAATCTTTCATGATCCATCCCGGAATTGGATATAGAATAGTTGGGGTATTCAACAGGGAGGGAACAGAAGGGGATGACATCAGAAGTAGGATCGTCGAACGGTCTTCTGGCTCCGTGGCTCCTGACCTTGGAAGATGGGATTCCGAGACCTGGACCCTTTTTCATAACTTCCGCTCGTTGCATACCTTGCTCCACTACTGTACAGCATTTCCCGCTGCAGTTTGAGCAGCAAATGGTGTCCCTCTTCTTGTACCCCGGAATCCACAAGTACCGGCGGAGGCCCAATAAACCACCCGACCCCTTACATCTGTAACAGTCACAATGGTATTGTTGAAGCTTGCTTGAACATGAATAAGTCCTTTTGTTTGGTATTCTACGTGCACTCTTGCGTGAACCAAGACGTCCATTCTTACGTGAACCAGTTTCTTTTTTTTCTTTCATTCCGGGGAAAACCTCCTTGAAGTCTCAACTAATGGGGGAGGAGTGAGATTATACAACCCGCCCTTTCTCTTTTTTTCACAAATAGTAAATTTAGGATCTAATTCGGATATAAGAAGGATTACCATATATAACACAAAATTGATCCGCCGATTCCTTCGAATCTAGCCTCCCGGTCTGTCATTATACCTCGAGAAGTCTAAATAATTACAATCCCCATCCCGCCTAAAATTTGAAGAATTCGTTGATAGTTAGAATAGATTCGTAGACCAGGTCGACTGATCCGTTTTCAATTTTTGAAAGTTCTGTTAGGTTCTTAGTAGCAATCGGCGACCTTTTTTTCTTTTACTTCACAGAGCTTTTCGTCTCCTTGATAGCTGGAAGTTCTCCAAAAGTATGAAAAGCTGGAGGACTTTGTACCATCCATTCCGGTGTGGTTGGATTCTGTTCAACAGCCCAAGGACTTGGAGCGCATCTTTTGTTGTTTCCACTGCTTGAAGTGATTGTTACGACCACGAAGAAACGACAAATCCCAACTACAGATATATAAGAGCCAGAACTGCTAAGGGCATTCCATCCAGCGTAAGCATCTGGATAATCTGGAATGCGACGTGGCATACCCGAAAGCCCTAAGAAATGCATGGGAAAGAAGGTCGGATTAACCCCGAAAAAAGTGATCCAAAAATGGATTTGACCTAAAGTTTCAGGATATGTTCGACCAAAGATTTTACCTACCCAATAGTGAAATCCTGCAAATAAAGCAAAAACGGCTCCCATAGAAAGTACATAATGGAAATGTGCAACCACATAATAAGTATCATGTAGAGCAATGTCTAGCCCAGAATTTGCCGGAACGATTCCAGTGAGTCCCCCTATGGTGAACAAAAATATGGACCCTACAGCAAATAACATGGGTGTTTTGTATTGTATCGAACCCCCCCACATGGTAGCGATCCAACTAAAGATTTTGATTCCAGTGGGGACAGCTATGATCATGGTAGCTGCGGTGAAGTAGGCACGGGTATCAACGTCTAAGCCCACAGTAAACATATGATGAGCCCAAACAAGAGATCCAGGAACACCTATACTGATCATGGCATAAACCATGCCTAGATACCCGAAGACCGGTTTTCCCGAAAAAGTAGAAACGATATGACTTATGATACCGGATCCAGGCAGAATGGGAATATACACCTCTGGATGACCGAAGAACCGAAAGAGATGCTGGTATAATATGGGGTCTCCCCCTCCAGCGGGATCAGAAAAGGTTGTATTAAAGTTTCGATCGGTTAATAACATGGTAATTGCCCCTGCCAGTACCGGAAGTGATAATAAAAGTGGGAATGCTGTCACTAGAACGGACCACACAAATAGGGGTGATCTATGCATAGTCATTCCAGGTCCACGCATGTTGGAGATAGTTGTTATAAAATTGATAGAACCTAAAATGGATGAAATACCAGATAGATGAGGACTAGAAATTGCTGAATCAACTGCTCCTCCAGAATGGCTGGTAATACCACTTAAGGGCGGATAGACCGTCCACCCGGTGCCACTACCCACTTCTACTAAGGCTGGGCTTAATAGGAGCAAGAGACTTGGTGGCAACAACCAGAATGAAATATTATTTAATCGTGGAAATGCCATGTCAGGCGCACCTATCAGAATCGGAACAGACCAATTACCAGATCCACCTATCATCGCCGGCATAACCATAAAAAATATCATTAAAAAAGCGTGAGCCGTTATTAAAACATTATAAAGTTGATGATTCCCACCAAGAATTTGATCGCCGGGTCGTGCTAATTCCATACGAATCAGTACTGAGAAGCATGTGCCCATCACTCCAGCAATGGCACCAAAGATGAAATATAGAGTCCCTATATCCTTGTGGTTAGTGGAGAACAGCCATCGGACCGGATTTGTCGTAAAATTGAGATTCTTTCGTTTTCTTCCTTATCAGAGAGGGCCCCTTGTTGAGCGGGGCTTCTTTTTGAAAAAGGGGGAGTGAGGGCTTTCCGGACCTTCCCCAACCGGAGGGCGGAAGATCACGAGAGACAGAGTCCTAACTAAATCATAAAACAAGCTACCATTCCATCTATCATATCAGTCGAGTCGATCCGATTCGTTCTTATCTATAGATAACGCAAGAGAGAACTTATGACCTCGCGGATGGAGAGGGATTCGAACCCCCGGTATTCCTATCAATACTTCGGTTTTCAAGACCGACTCTTTCAACCGCTCAGACATCCATCCCCTTCGCGCTTCGCCCGCCCTATCTATCCGCGCGCTGGCAGGTAGGGCCTTATCTATGTGATTCGCTACGCTTGCTTGCGCCTATCGGCGGATTCTATTGCCTGCCGGTTAGCGAAACTTTTCCGGTAGTACGAATCGCTACGCTTCGCTTCTTTCTATATGATAATATGCACCTTGGTTGCTGCGCTCCCTGCGGGTAATAGCAAGAGAGTGAAGAAGGAATGATCCTCCGAGTGATTTAGTCCGACTCAAGCGAGTGAGTGAAAGGCGTGGCAAGAGAGCGAGTTCTACTCGCGAACGATCAGCAAGTGAAGGACCGATCCTTTTGTTTTGCGCCACCAATACTGTTGCGAGACTGGTACTTGGCGGCTCACGAGCAATATATAGACTAAGGTTGCCCATCACTCCCTCGCTAAGGCCCTTTCTATTCTCTTTCTAGTATGGTTCCTTCATAAGAACACGGAACGCCCAGCTTCGCAGAGCAGCTCTCTCCCCAGACCAGAGCATAGTGTGGAATCTGGGTCGTTTCATCGAGCACCATTTCTTTTAGATAGAAAGGTATTCTGACTTTATTGGATCAAATAAGAACCTAAGCCTTCTACTAGTTTGGACAGACTAAGCTCTATTTCATAGATTGGACTCTTTTACTGTGATTCGCCCCTACTAGTAAGAAGCTGTTCGTTCCCTGGATCCACGTGTTCCTAGTCGGGCCTAAATGGATGAATGAAGAAGCGCGCCCGGGTAGACTTCAAGAGCTCTTTCTCTGCGTATCCTCCTACTTCTTATTCTGGGGGTCATAGAAAGATACGAACCGCCTACTCTTTAAAGCCCTACCATTAGATTGAATAAAATGAAAGCTGCTTGCCCTCAGTAATAAAAAACAGCAATCCCTCCCCTTCTGTTACCTACTTTTACTCATATCTTCGCGGTATACCTCAATACAAGACAAGCACAGGAAAGGATATTCAATCAAAACCGGGCTATCACCCTATCTAAGCAGGTTTCCCCCCTCCTCTACGGAAGTCATCTTTTAATCTATTTAAGTTCCTGTGTCTATCGCTATCGTCCTATTTTCTCTCAATTGCCTATCCTTTATAGATGAGGGGGAGTACCTTAGCAGTAGCTTCCAACAACTTAAGATTGACCTCCTCAAGTGCCAGATATGAATGTTTTATTAATTTCATACGGGACTACTTACTTACCTAAAGTGAACTTTTGGCTTACCTAAAAAGTGGACTGAAGGAACTGACCTAAGCATAGCTCTCTCAAAGAAAAACGCCTTTCATTTATCTTTTAAGACCTTTGTCCTACTTATAGTCTCAGTCCTCCAGCCTATCGAAAGTCATCTTTTTATTAACATTAACCAACAACACATGCACTTTGTTGGCACTAAAAAAAAGGTTATTCAATCCACTAGTGCAACTGAAGGAATTACCTCTTCTGAACCGGAATAAGAAAGAGCTCATAACCACTACTTGTGAACAGCTCTCCTCAACTGAAGGCGCACCTACTGTTACTAGAAGTCTAGTCTCTCTCAGGTCCACTTTCGATCTCGAACTACAACATAGGCGGGAAAAGAGATATTCAGAAAAGCCGATTTCCTGTCCTGTCTTAAGAACCTGACTCAAAAGAGAAAAGAAGACCGGACTAAAAGAGATCTCACTTTCGACGATTGAACTCCACTTTCATATCAGGCTTGCACTGGAATTCACTTTCAGGAATCCTTGCTCCTGGCTCATATTCACATAGGCCACTCATAAGAATAAGACGTTCAACTCCCTCAAACACGTGTAATTGAGAGAGTCAGAATATCAGTGCCTTGGGTAAATGTCTACCTTCGGGAGAATCTTACCGAACGACTTTCAAACCTGTCCTCTTCGCTTCCCAAGAGATTGGATTTAGGTAAAAGGGCCTTGTCGGCCACCGCTTTTCTTTTCATTCATTTTTCCTATTAAAAAAAAAAGAAAAGACCCCCGCTCGAACTAACTTTCAACGCTCGAACTCCAGAACGAAACTAAAGTCATTGCTCATTCCCGCTCATGCTTGCTATAACAATTCCCTTGCCTACTAGACTTGTCTAAGAAAAGATGCACGAGCCACTCTTTCTCTTATATACGGTATTTTAAGATAGTGATTTGAATGCCTATCCCCTGCCTATGCTAAGCCTTTACTACCTACCCTTACCTGTCCGCCTTGAACTACTGCGCCTGCGCATACCTTTTCTTGCTCCATCCAGAAGGTAGCTTGAACTGGCATTGTACAGATAGATAGCCAGTAGAAAGAACTATTCCCAAGCTGGAGAGGTGGGAGAGGAGATAAATTGAAGTGGATCTCCTATCTATATTCGACAGCTTGAAGAGGGCGGATTTTTCTTTCAAAATTTTCATTGAAAGCGATTGTGCCTACCACAGTCAAGTTCGGTATTTACTAGCAAGGAAAAGGGTAGGATCTACCAAGACGGGTGGCATGTGAACCGCTTTGGAGTGAATCGGTTAAGAACCGCAGATGGCACATCGAATCCCCGCAGCCACTTTGCTGAGTTGATAGATAGATAGATGAACTAGCCCGAGGACCAAAGGAGAGTACTTCTTTTGCCATTGGAAGCTGCTGTCAGTAGGCATTCTTTGCGCCAGAAAGAGAGATTGTATTGTAGCTTAACTTCTTAAACAAAGCCGGCTCCAGTTCTATTCAGAATAGGGCAAGAAAGCGACTTGCCGCCTCAGTCACGAAGGAATACCGAAGAGCCGCGGGAGCTCCTTCCTCCTAATCTTTTAGATGTTGTTGACAGAGAGGGTTTGAGGTTTCAATATCCTACTACGAATGAATTTCCTTCTTTGCAAGAGCCTAAATCCGGATATTCCGCAATTTCCAATCCCTGCAGCAGGAGGGGATTCCGCACTTTAAGTTCTGTCTTGGCGCTTTCTTTATTAGTAAGATCCGGAAGCTAGGATTCTTGAATAGTCTCCATCAGCTCAACCAAGAAAGTGTGTTGTTTTGAGTAGTCATTTAGGTGGTAAGAGAAGCCAAGTGAGGAGAATGAGTGAGAAAGGGTCCTCTCATATTAAATTGATTCCCTAACTGAGGTCAGGCAGGCACGGCTAAGTAAAAAGAATCCTAACTGCTAAAGTAGAACTGATAGTAGTAGCGCATCAAAAAGTGCCTTAGAGTCACATTGAACCTGAGCAGAAAGCTTGGTTCCCTTGATTCTTTCAACCTAGAACCTGTACTAGATTGTAAGCTATCAGGGCTGTTTGCCAGAGCTCAAACCAGCGCAGGGGAAGGGGTCGTTGAATAAGCAAAACAACCAATTGATGCCGTTATAGAAGAATTTCCACCTATGGATGAGAATTCGGAATTAGAAATGGATAATGCTGTTTGGACCCCTACCGAAGCTGGGACTCAAGCCCAAGGCATGTATCTGGTTCGAGAAAGGGTGGACGAAGACTTGGTTGAGCCTGAACCCGGTCCTTTGAGGGATCCCTAAATCCTTAAGTTAAGTCCGGACCCCTCTTGAGGATTGGATTTACTTGGTTATTGCGGAACCAGCGTTCTCACTTTGCCAACTTTGAAAAGATAGATCTATGATCCCGCTATTACCATAAAGGAAAGATAAGAAATATAGAATGTCTATGAGCCCTATGACCTTTCACTCCCGGAATGTGCTTTAATGCAAGGAAGCACTTCCCGGACATCTATATCTAGGGCTTTTTAAACCTGAGATCCTTATTTTTTCTATTCGGGAACTTCATTCTATTAAATCAAGGCGCCTTATCTTTCTAATCAGGTAGGTTTGAGCAAAGGCCATAGCTATTATAATCATTGCCAGCAGCACAGCCGTTGACAAATCCGCCTTAGCCTCAGGTAGTTGAGACTTTCAGGGGGAGCAGTATCATCATTTCCACTAAAGTCGTGGAACCGGCTTCCATCTAAAAAAAAGATGATTAGTTTCATCTATATAAATGGATCATTCTCAATTGGCCGAAGGCAAACGACCTAATGAACCCAACTACGGCAGGGAAGCCTTTATTCTGGGTGTAGGAATTAAAGGTTACCCGGCCAGAAACTTCAATCAATCCTATGGCATTGTGAAATCTCTAATCGGAGGCATTAGCAGTTCAACCTATAGGGACAACGCCAAGCGGAGGAGTCGGTTTCAACAACAACCCGTGAAGGTCTGCAATAAGACTTTGTAACTATAAATTTATTAAAAGAAGAAAGATCGTAGCGTATCAAGTCTTGCTTACTATCTCCTAAGAGAAGTGCGAAAGGATTGCAGGCTAGATTCAAGGTATGCCAGTTGATTGATTCCACTCCACTTTCAAGATTGGGTGAGTGTTCAGTGTACTTTCGTAATAGATAGTATGAAGGCTCTAGTGGGCGTACTTTTTTACCAGTCCACTCAAGGCGTTGCAAGCAAATGGTTTTTGAAAAGCGCTAGAAATCGTGGTCAACATTTTTCCAGTGCTTCAGCGGGGTTTGACGGTATACTCAAACTCATGTCGTACAGCCAAGTAGAAAAGCAGCGAAACATAAATTATCGTATGTATAAAATAAAAAAGTGTTTTCGTTATTCGTGGAGGGGTCGCGGAATAATTTAATTGGGTTCAAATCCCATAACCCCGGTGTGGTCGTAATTCGAAATTGTACGAAAAAAAAGGAAAGAAAATATCTCACTTTTTCTGCTTTCGGTGATGCCAGAAGTCGTTTTGATATACGATTTTATCTTGTTTCTATTTTATTTATTATCCCTGATCCGGAAGTCACCTTTTCCTTTCCTTGGGCAGTACCTCCCAACAAGATTGATCCCTTTGGATCTTGGTCCATGATGGCCTTTTTATTGATTTTGACGATTGGATCTCTCTATGAATGGAAAAGGGGTGCTTCGGATCGGGAGTAAACACTAGTTACATTACAGGGAAAAAATAGGGGTGAAGGACAAACAAAAGAAAGAGCGACCGATGCCTAAATTAAATCAAATGGATCTACTTACTAAATTTTTGCCCCTGCTCGTTAGTTCCGTAGCAGGGTTTTTCGGGCGTTTTCTAGGAACGGTAAGCAACCCGAAAATGGCGCCCCTACTAGCTTTAGGCCTGCTTCTTCTCTTTTTAATCCTTATTTATCGAATCAGGGTTTCGAGGGGGAGGGGTCAAAAGTCTTCGATTCTTTTCTTATTTCTTATTTTTATGATTGCGGGAGTAGGGGCTTGGGTTCGATCTTCTTTTTTGTATTGGGTCTCGGCCCCCTTTTTCATCTTTTTTAATAACTCCCCGCATCATGATGCCGGAGAAAGAAGTCTTTCTCTTCCGGACCCTTCTTCCGGTTCCGGCGGCTCTGATACTTTTGGGGATTCTTTCGGCATCCGTGTGTTGCTGGAAGACTGGCCAACGGGGAGCACGTCAGCAGAAAGGGGCACGCCGGTTCACCAGCCAGAATCTGGGCGCGCGCCGCCTGCTGATCAACCCCGGGGGGGCGAAGCAGGTCCATCGAATCAGCCCCCACAAGGGGTTCCCTACCCCTATCACCCGGAGGAAGTGATAGGAGGAGATTCGGTACTCTCTATAGAGGGCCGCCTCCTGCGGGACCAAATAGCGCCCTCGCCGATAGATATATATCTAGCCCGGGTCAACGCCGAGGAACTCTTCGAGGTCAAGGTGGATATCATCCGGAAGATGACGGTCCTTGATCCAACTGGCGATTGGATGCGGCGGGGGGCTCGCGCTCTCGACAACCGCCATACCTCCACGGGGGAGTCGTCGTTAGAAAGACTCTTAAGTCTTTTAGACGAGATCAACCGGGACGGAGTCGACTCTTCGGCTTTTAGGTCTTTAACAAACGAAATGTTAAGAAGAAGATCTGATCTTGATGAGCACTCCGCAGCGTAGAAGGGGGGGCAGATAAAAAAGGAGAATAAGAGCGGGGCATCTTTCAAGTGAAGAAAGG